AATTCCAATCTTTTTTCTTCCTGAAAAACGAAAAAGAAACCGCTCATACTCATAACTCAAGTCGGATAACTCTCAAATAGTTCAAAGGACAATCTTTAGTGAATTTCCTTTATTGAGTAGTCTTTCCTCCCTTTCGTTTATCCCGGTTAAACTATTTCAAATTCTATTTGGATTTTTTAGTTGGATCCCATTATTGAGACTATCAAGAGAATTAACAACTACAAAAGGTGTTTCCTTGTTTTTAAACCCTTTAATTCCTATTTTTAATCATTGGGTTTAGACATTACTTCGGTGTTTCTTAATCTTTTCAAAATGGCAGCAACATACCTTTTTTATTTCTTTCTATCAAAGAATCCTACGGGCGGTTGATTCTAGTATGATACACGTTGAATCGAAAAATTGGGATTAATTTCAAGAAGTTTTGCTTTTGAATTGGAAACTTGCTCAAATCGGATCCTTTCTATTTTCCATATATTTACGAAGTTGTTCCGGTTGATTGGCATTAACCCTAGATCCTTGCCCCTAAGAAATGAATTAATACTTTCGGCTCGAGCTCCATCATGGACTATTTACAACCCCGACAAAAAACGAAGGGTTCAAGTGTAACAGAACAAACAATGTCGAGCCAAGAGCACCTCATTTCTAGACAAATCTAAAATGGTGGGTGTAAAAATCCACAACGGGTCGTATCCTTCAAGTCGCACGTTGCTTTCTACCACATCGTTTCAAACGGAGTTTTACCATAACATTCCTCTAATTTGGAACCGGTATGGAATTGATTCAATTATGGAATCATGAATAGTCATTGGTTCAGCTGTTCATACACACCGCAATCTACACTTTTTCTTCTATATATGATACACGAAACAATTTTTTCTGAAAAAATCTTAGCAAAACAACACTCTTAACATATTTAACAGACTAATAGAATATATAGATAATAGAAAGAAATATATTCTTATTATATAATATATATATGTAAATATATTACATATTATATACATATATCAATAATATAAAAATAAAATATAAGTTTTTGAATCTTCAAGTTACTTAATAAGATAAATTAAATGATTTCCTACTTTGTCAAAGATTCCACGTAGAGGGAATCATTAAAAATATTAAAAAAAAGATTTCTAAATGAAATTAACTATTTGAATTAAATTCGAATTAAACATCATTATTTAATTCACTTTAATTTGATTGGGTTTGAAGAAAATTGGACAATAAGCATCGCCTTTCTTTATAGAAAAACCAGTCTTTCTTTTTGAATTGACTCGTCACTAATTTCAAATAAAAATTTGAAATAGATCAAAGAAATAAATAAGAAAAAAGAAATCCTTTTTTCATGAGATGTATAAAAAAATAATGTAAGCTAATATTTGAATTTTGATTCTTTTAATCAGATTACGAAAATCAAAATACAAAAAAATAGGTAAGGTTTCTCCTATCTATCAGATAGACTGCTACACTGAACTGTTGTCACTGTTTGTTATAGATATTTTATATAAATATCTAATATGAACTGTAAAATGCGGGACGTGATAATTTGTTAATGAAATTAGAACAGATACAGATATTTAAAGTAATATAGATTAACTGCTATCCCCCCCCTTTTTATATTTTTATATTATGTATGGGGTTTTATATGGGAATAATGGAGAAAGAGATCCGTACTGGGACGGAAGGATTCGAACCTCCGAATAGCGAGACCAAAACCCGCTGCCTTACCGCTTGGCCACGCCCCATTTCAATTTCTAATCGACACTAAGAAACAATAATATTGTTTTTGGTTGTTTGTCAACTCGAGCCAAAAAAAAATATCTAGATAAATTCCATATCTATAGAATAATAGAATAGACCGGTACTCAAATATTCAAATTTTGATATATATATACAGAACTCAACTTAATTTATTGATCATTACATAGAATTCAATTAAGATATTGTATGAAAGTATGGTTTCTTCTATTCTCCTTTGAGAATTGGAGGAGTTTTGGTTGAGTGGATTCAAAGAAAAAGAAGGTTTTTTTGTCTACCTTATTGACTTTCCTTCTTTTTCCTTATATCAAAAATGCAACCAAAATGCAATTATCTCCAAGAACAAAATGTCTGTTATGCTTAATATTGTTAGTTTGATCTGTATTTGTATTAATTCGCCCCTTTATTTGAGTAGTTTTTTCTTCGGCAAATTGCCCGAAGCCTATGCTTTTTTGAATCCAATCGTAGATGTTATGCCAGTCATACCTTTGTTTTTTTTTCTCTTAGCTTTTGTTTGGCAGGCTGCTGTAAGTTTTCGATAAGATCCTGCATAAGAATATCCTAGAAAAAGCACGATTTCCTCGAGAATAAATTATAACAATTGCTAAAATAAGATAAGTTTTAGAGTATGAACCCTTGATTCACGCATTGAAATTCGTGCATAGCCAACATAAATCAGGCTTACCCGCATTTCCTCGTTTTTAAGCCTTTTCTTTTCCAGCCATCTAGTCAAAGACCC